AAAAATCATGGTTCAATTTGATCTTGTCTAAGGGGGAATTAGAATACAGATGTGGGCTAAGTAAATCAATGGATAGCCTTGGTCCTATTGAAAATACTAGTGTAAACGAAGACCCGTCTAGAAATGATACGGATAAAAACATTCATGGTTGTAGTGACAGCTCTAGTTATTACAGTAAGGTTGATCATTTAGTTGGCGTCAAAGACATTCGGAATTTCATTTCTGATGACACCTTTTTAATTAGGGATAGTAATCAGGATAGTTATTCCATATATTTTGATAGTGAAAATAAAATTTTTGAGATTGATAATGATCATTCTTTTTTGAGTGAACTAGAAAGTTTTTTTTATAGTTATCGTAATTCTAGTTATATAAATAATGGATCGAAAAATGATGATCCCCACTATGATTTGAATTTGTATGATACTAACTATAGTTGGAATAATCACATTAATAGTTGTATTGACTCTTATCTTCGTTCTCAAATCTGTAGTGATAGTTACATTTTAAGTGGTAGTGACAATTACAATGATAGTTATATTTATAATTATATTTGTGGTGAAGGTGGAAATAGTAGTGAAGGCAAGAATTTCAATATAAGAACTCGCGCAAACAGTAATGATTTAACTCTAAAAGAAAGTTCTAATGATCTCGATCTATACAAGGATTTGTGGGTTCAATGCGAAAATTGTTATGGATTAAATTATAAGAAATTGCTTAAGTCAAAAATGAATATTTGTGAACAATGTGGATATTATTTGAAAATGAGTAGTTCAGATAGAATCGAACTTTTGATTGATCCAGGTACTTGGGGTCCTATGGATGAAGACATGATCTCGCTGGATCCCATTGAATTTCAGTCTGAAGAAGAGCCTTATAAAGATCGTATTGATTCTTATCAAAGAAAGACAGGATTAACTGAGGCTATTCAAACAGGCACGGGTCAACTAAACGGTATTCCTATAGCAATCGGGGTTATGGATTTTCAGTTTATGGGGGGTAGTATGGGATCCGTAGTAGGCGAGAAAATCACCCGTTTGATCGAATATGCTACCAATCATTTTTTACCTCTTATTCTAGTGTGTGCTTCCGGAGGAGCACGCATGCAAGAAGGAAGTTTGAGCTTGATGCAAATGGCTAAAATATCTTCCGCTTTATATGATTATCAATCAAATAAAAAGTTGTTTTATGTATCAATTCTTACATCTCCTACTACTGGTGGAGTGACCGCGAGTTTTGGTATGTTGGGAGATATCATTATTGCTGAACCCAATGCCTATATTGCATTTGCGGGTAAAAGAGTAATTGAGCAAACATTGAATAAAACAGTACCTGAAGGTTCACAGGCGGCTGAATATTTATTCCATAAGGGTTTATTCGATCTAATCGTACCACGTAATCTTTTAAAAGGTGTTCTGAGTGAGTTAGTTCAGCTCCACGGTTTTTTTCCTTTGAATCAAAATTAAATCAAGTAGAGTCTTAAGTTAAATTATTTTCTTTGTAGTGAAAAGGCAGTTAGTTAGTTTATCAGAATCAAAGTCAAAGCCCATTATGCGGGCTTTGACTTTGTGACATAAAATGGAATTGTCGAAAAACGAATTATGTGGATAATTCTTTTTTTTTTTTCGATATTACTGATTACTAATGAGTAAACCTCTAGTAACAAGACAAGATAAAAAGCTAATTTTTACTTCGGTGAAATGAAATTCGAATTTGGCGAGACAAATAAAACGAATTTTATCTTGCTCTATTGCGTATGTATATATAATTCAAATATAGAAAAAATATAAATAAAAAGTTTTGCATCTTTCTATATCTCCCGAGAATTCTATTTTTACTAAAAATCCCTGTTCTTGGATCGGATTCTAACGAATCGAATCTTTCGACAATTTGTAAGAAACTCTTTCTTTATTAAATTCAAATTAGAAAATCAAATTATCAAATTAGAAGACAATAACAATAGAATAATAATAATAAGAAAAGTAAGAATAAAGTAAGATAATAAGGAAAGTGAATTATCTTATCATACACCTATTTTATTTCAGTTAGAAAGATGGGCAAGTCCTTTTATTTAATTCTACATTCCTTGCACTTATTAGATATCTATACTCGCTTAGATATACTTAGTATTTAGATATACTTAGTATAATATACGAATTATATTATAATTATTATAAGATATATTTATAACTAACAATATAACAATAACAGGTACAAATATTAAATTGAGGTACCCATTTTATGACAACTTTCAGCAGCTTTCCCTCTATTTTTGTGCCTTTAGTAGGCCTAGTATTTCCGGCAATTGCAATGGCTTCTTTATCTTTGTATGTTCAAAAAACTAAGATTTTTTAGATTCGATGGGGCCAAGGCCAAGACCAAATCTTATCTATTTTTTTTTTTCAAGACTTAGATGCCACGGATATCTATTTAGTAGAATATTGTATAACATCCGGCTTCCCCGAACATAAATGAAAAAGCTCCTCTTATGTATACGTAAACATGATATAGGGGTAAATGAATTATAGCAAGTGGATCAGTACCGGACGGATGTATGAAATTAAAGTCTATATATCTAGTAGATCTATATAGGGGATCATATAAAGGGGATGATTTTAGATCTAAGCAATTTGATGAATTACTTCTAAAAGTTCATATCAAAATGGTACTAGTTGATGAGAGTTACTTCGGAAACAAAAAAAGTAAAGTCAATTTTTTTTGGTTATTCTCTCAATTCCAATAAAATGCAACTGGATCTAGTATGTATGAGTTGGCGATCAGAATCTATATGGATAGACTTTATAGTGGGGTCTCGAAAAACAAGCAATTTCTGCTGGGCCTTTATCCTTTTTTTTGGTTCATTAGGGTTTTTATTAGTTGGAACTTCTAGTTATCTTGGTAGGAATTTGATATCTTTATTTCCGTCTCAGCAAATAGTTTTTTTTCCACAAGGAATCGTGATGTCTTTCTATGGGATCGCGGGTCTCTTTATTAGTTCCTATTTGTGGTGCACGATTTTTTGGAATGTAGGTAGTGGTTATGATAGATTCGATAGAAAAGAGGGAATAGTATGTATTTTTCGTTGGGGTTTTCCTGGAAAAAATCGTCGCATCTTTCTACGATTCCTTATGAAAGATGTTCAGTCCATCAGAATAGAAGTTAAAGAGGGTATTTATGCTCGGCGTGTCCTTTATATGGAAATCAGAGGCCAGGGGGCCGTTCCCTTGACTCGTACTGCTGAGAATTTGACTCCACGAGAAATTGAGCAAAAAGCTGCTGAATTGGCCTATTTTTTGCGTGTACCGATTGAAGTCTTTTGAAATGAATTGCAGAATAAATGCTTTCTCGGCAGGAGGAAAAAACTCAAGCCAAGAAGCCTCTTTTTTATATAGCAGAACTAAATTGAGGTTTCTTCAGAATGCCCATTCGAACCAAAGAAGACGTATACGGAAGAGTCATAACATAAAACAAAACTTTTTTTTTCCACAAAAATTGTTTTTTATGCGTCTGTAAATGTAAAACCACTCAACTTAATTCAGTAACAAAACAAGCAAGAAATCGAAATAATGGATTCATCTCATATATCAAAGTATTTCGAAATAAAGACTTTCGCTTTTTATTTTCAATATTTGGAGTTGATACGTTAGATACAGATAGATCATATCTTGTAAATTTTCTCGACTTTCCTTTTGTCAATCAGCCCCTCCCCTTTTATCCTTTCTTTTGTGCTCCTTAAGAACTAAACAAGTAGATTTCTTTCTTATAACATAATGATAAACGTAATGATAACTTTTCTGTCTTTTTTTGTCACTCATTTTTGATCATCATAATATTTTTCATAATTTTTTTTTTTCAATTATTCCTGGACTCTAGACTATATACAGTCTAGATAACCCGCGCAAATTTTTCGACATATTTGATTGATATCTTGATATAGACAGGGAGCTCCTTCGTCTCAAAATCTGAATAGAATAATCTTTATTATTTGAAGCGGTTCTTTCGGGCAGTTATCGAAAGAGGGCAATTGCTTCGAATTTGATAAATTGAGATATCTGGAAACAATAAACAATAATATATATATTTCATTCGAACATTCAAATTCAAAGTGGATTCTTATTTTCTATTTCTGTATTCTTTTTAGATTCAAGGACTAAGCACTGAATCAAAAAAAAACAGAGAATAGATTCATGGGCCCCTACCTTAGAATTTAGAATATAATGAAAGTCATGTTTGATAGAAAGATTAGATCACATAAAGTAAACGAATGAGGTGGGTTCGTTAACAATTCACAGATGAAAAAATGGCAAAAAAGAAAGCATTCACTCCCCTTCTATATCTTGCATCTATAGTATTTTTGCCCTGGTGGATCTCTCTCTCATTTAATAAAAGTCTGAAATCTTGGATTACTAATTGGTGGAATACTAGGCAATCCGAAACTATTTTGAATGATATTCAAGAAAAGAGTATTCTAGAACAATTCATAGAAGTAGAGGAACTCTTCCTGTTGGACGAAATGATAAAAGAATACCCGGAAACACATCTACAAAAACTTCGTATAGGAATCCACAAAGAAACGATCCAATTGATCAAGATGCACAATGAGGATCGTATCCATACGATTTTGCACTTCTCGACAAATCTAATCTGTTTCGTTATTCTAAGTGGTTATGCTATTTTGGGTAATGAAGAACTTGTTATTCTTAACTCTTGGGTTCAAGAATTCCTATATAATTTAAGCGACACAATAAAAGCTTTTTCTATTCTTTTATTAACTGATTTATGTATCGGATTCCATTCGCCCCACGGTTGGGAACTAATGATTGGCTATATCTACAAAGATTTTGGATTTGCTCATAATGATCAAATTATATCTGGTCTTGTTTCTACCTTTCCAGTCATTCTAGATACAATTTTAAAATATTGGATCTTTCGTTATTTAAATCGTGTATCTCCGTCACTTGTAGTTATTTATCATTCAATGAATGACTGAAAAATGATTCACGGATTCAATTAGAATCTTTCTTACTTTGTATATAAGCAAAGCATGCAAAGTCGTACTTACTTTACTCTTTATACCCATCAGGGGGATACAATTCCTCCTCTATTTCAGTAATTTTTTTTTTCAGTAAAAGTAAATAGCAGAATCGTGGATAGGGAACTATACTAGTGACCTACCTAATTTTATTGTAGAAATTTTCGGGATCAATGATTGGACCATGCAAAATAGAAATACTTTTTCTTGGATAAAGGAGGAGATTACTCGATCCATTTACGTATCGCTCATGATCTATATAATAACCGGGGCATCCATTTCAAATGCATATCCCATTTTTGCCCAGCAGGGGTATGAAAATCCACGAGAAGCAACTGGGCGTATTGTATGTGCCAATTGCCATTTAGCTAATAAACCCGTGGATATTGAGGTTCCACAAGCGGTACTTCCTGATACTGTATTTGAAGCGGTTGTTAAAATTCCTTATGATATGCAACTGAAACAAGTTCTTGCTAATGGTAAGAAAGGGGCTTTGAATGTGGGTGCTGTTCTTATTTTACCGGAGGGGTTTGAGTTAGCCCCACCTGATCGTATTTCGCCCGAGATGAAAGAAAAGATAGGCAATCTGTCTTTTCAGAACTACCGCCCCACTAAGAAAAATATTCTTGTGATAGGTCCTGTTCCTGGTCAAAAATATAGTGAAATTACTTTTCCTATTCTTTCCCCAGACCCTGCTAGTAATAAGGATGTTCATTTCTTAAAATATCCCATATACGTAGGCGGAAACAGGGGAAGGGGTCAGATTTATCCCGACGGGAACAAAAGTAACAATACAGTTTATAATGCTACGGCAACCGGTATAGTAAGCAAAATCATACGAAAAGAAAAAGGGGGGTACGAAATAACCATAACGGATACATTGGATGGACATCAAGTGGTTGATATTATCCCCCCAGGACCAGAACTTCTTGTTTCAGAGGGTGAATCTATCAAACTCGATCAACCATTAACAAGTAATCCTAATGTGGGTGGATTTGGTCAGGGGGATGCAGAAATAGTACTTCAAGATCCACTACGTGTCCAAGGCCTTTTGTTCTTCTTGGCATCTATTGTTTTTGCACAAATCTTTTTGGTTCTTAAGAAGAAACAATTTGAGAAGGTTCAAGTGTCCGAAATGAATTTCTAGATCCGTGGATTTATCAACATCAAATTTGTAAAAAAGAACAAATTCTTCCTGGCAATTAGGTTACGTATGATGAAAAAAAAAGTATTAAAAGTCTTTTGCTTCTTTATATTCTTTCTCTAGGAATTACTTTTACCGTATTCAAAATATGTATATTGTGAAGAAGACTATTTGTCTTTACCCCTTCTTTTTTTTTTTCAATCTAAATGGGAGGGGTGTAATTATATCCCTATTGTCAGATTGAAATGTCACAGAATGGATTTTGTTTTCTAAATTCAATTTGATTAGATACTAAACATAAGATAAGTAAGCGGAGAATAGAAAGGAAGGATAAATGAGGGGAACAAATAATTACAGGGAGTATTCTTCGTCTTCCTAGCCTTCGGCACAAGAAAGGGATGTGTAAAATTCCTTTTCTTGTGTCGAAATAATAACAATTCTGGAGCCCATTCGTCAAAGATCGTCAAAGATTTCTATTCTGAGTTTCGATTTTTACAGATTTTTCAGAACCCTTTATTTTTTTAGATTTACTTATAATAGAATAAGTAATAAGGTAATCGAATAAGTAATAAGCATAATATAATAAGTATAAAATAAGTATAAATAAGTATAATATAATAAGTAATGGACAACCCCCAAAAAAAGAGAAGGAATCCTTTTTTTTGATAAAATAGAAGCAAGGCGATGAACTTATAAAAAAATTTCAAACTTTGATGAAATACTAAAATAAATAGAGTAAGGTTAGACTAGTCTAGAAAGGGTTTGCTTCATATCTGGTCGACAGAAAAAAAAAGAAATATTAAAATTAAATATATATTGTGATTGTGTCATCCAGGAAAAGGAAATTGAGTGATTCCTTTTTTTCTTCTAACCTTGAAAGTATCGATAGATACTATCGAAGAACAGATGCTATGAATCAATTAATCGAGTTCATTTTTCAAAAACATCATCGGAAAAAGTGATCTATTTGTTGTCATTTATACGAACAAAATATTATGATCGTTAAGAATTCAACGGGGCCCCTTCCTCGCGAATCAGACAAAGAAAGAGGAGGCGGGCCCCGTTGAGTTCTTACACTTTCATGCCTATAACTTAGTTCATCCCATTATTACATATTACAGGGACGAACCCAATCCAGAATATGAACCATAAAAGAAAATACCTATTAAACCAATCACAGGAATACCAGTTACCGTACCTATTATCCAAAGAGGAATCCTTCCAGTAGTATCGGCCATTTATCCCGCTCCCCTCCACATTTCATCAAGTGGTCATGCTAAAGACATAAACAGTCATAGATAATTATGAGATGCAATCCTTCCGA